TGAGACCGCTTGCCTTCCTCTTCGAACTGCCCTCTAAAACTCAGTTGAGCACAAATTGCCTTTCCTGAGACTCAAGCCCCGGCTCACTTATTTGCTGGTCACGACCTCTTTGTGGGAGAACTAGTACTTCCCTTTGGGACAGGATTCCACAACTCTATCATTTTCATGAGAGCCCTTCTATGCGGTATACTTTTGCTCCGACTTCCACTCTTTGTCCCACTGACTTCGGACTGCTGGAGCCGAAACTGGTTGGTGCTTTGCCGGGTCCAGGAAAAGCGGATTCTCAGTTAGCTGCTTTTTTTTTAGCACAGGAGGGGTAGATCAGGAAGCAAGTCTGACACTCATATTGGAAGGGACTGAATTCCGCAACTTATTAGGAGTAGGGACTTACGGTCCACGCATTAAAGCGCTTATTTTTGGTCTGAAAAAGCGACTGTTTTAACACCGATTTGATAAGATTACAAAACGACTCTCTTTCTTGTATGCTCCCATCTGATCTACGACCACCCTCAATCGTAGGTTTCGCTGCCCAGAGACAGTCCCCCATCCAACACTAAAGCAAAGAGCAAAGAGTAGTCCCTGTGGGGCAACCAGCCAGCAAAGGATAGGGCTAAGGATCCGGGGTTTTCATTGACCAGCGATCAGAAAGCGGTCAAAGTCAGGTCAGACCGAGCTGGTTGAGCAGCAGGAGGAGAATCGGTCTAATCTCAGGGAAACCACAGTCGGAGTCATAAGGAAAGTACCAGTTGGACAGGGCCGGTAAAGCCATTTCTTGATCTTTCACAGCTGTCAGACGGTAGTTCAAAAAGAGCTTCAGAAGGCTGGCCAGCACACGAGAAAGCAGAAGGATAGCTATAGAAGTGGGGGATTTATTCAAAAAGTGGTTTCAATAAAAAAAAACAGGGAACAAGCCCAGTATAGGGCTTTGCAGGGACCAGTTCGGAGTACTCAGTGGTGAGGAAAGCAGTAGCTTGCTTTCGACCTAAGAGGGAAGCGCAAGTGGAAGATCGACTGGAAGAGAGAGGACAGAGGAAGCTTACTCAACCATCGGTGGAAGGGACCGGATCCTGATGAAACCACTTTTTCCTTGCGCCCCCTATCTTTGTCTTTGGAAACAAGTGACTTTTCCTCCCCAATCGCAAATGACTCATTCTTTGCTCTGTCCCTGTCTTTTTGAAAGAGCTCTGGTTTTCTCTCGGTGCGAGGGTCCGATTCTGAACCTGCCGCTATGGCAGCCGATACAACTTGAAAGCGAGACCCTTCACTCTACTCCTACTCGAAAGATCGCATGCATTGAAAAACTATTCGACAGACGGACCTAGCTGATTGATGTCATAAGCAATCTTCCTCGTATAGCAGCAGCCTGAAATCTCCAGTTCACGCTCAGCGTGAAGGAAAGCACTTCTACTCTCTCTGAGCCCTCCATACAGTGGCACATCACCAACCTTGCCTTAGTTCTCTTCTCGTTCAATGCTGTCTTTTCAGCGCTGATGGAAGCATGCCAAGGTAAAGTTGACGATGTGTGGTGACGTTTAGCCTTTCTCCGGATCTTCATCTTGCCCTATGAGCTCATGCAGTGAGTGCCGATGTTCAGGATCCCTTAGTTCTGAGCGAGGGCTTGACCCGTTGAGGAGGGCATATTCTTCTGCATTTCTCTTGTCGGATCGCCCATGATGGGATTCCCCGTGTCCACGTCGTCGAAGAGAAGGTCTTTGGACCCCGATTTCCCGTCGTAGGGAGCACTCTTCTGAGCCCCAAGATTCGCCGAAGGATGAGATCTTGCCTATGCAGTAGGATTCAAAGGAAAGTTATCCGAACAGTGAGACCCGGGAAGACTACTACTTCTGTATTTTTGAAAAATCAAAGAGGCGTTTGAAGCATATTTTCAAGCAGGGTCTGGATCGATAGGTAGAGGGCTCAAAGCGGGACAGAAGGGCTTACAGGGCTCTGGGAAAGAAAGGTTCCACTACGGGAGCTGGACTCCAAAAAGTCAACGAATTCTTTCAGCCACGTCCTTTGCGACGACTCGTTCAGCTCACTAAACCCAGCAGGATTTTCGACTTCATTCACCGGTGCCGTCTACTCCGACGCTGCTTGATCTACTGCTCCGCTCGGGCTTCCGGACTCGACAGACACTGGTCACTAATGTTTGGGTAGTTCTTCTTTCTTTTGCCAGTGATGAGATTCTCGCAAACCGCCTTACTAACCCTTTTATCCGGCATACCAACAACTTTTCACAAAAGCCCGATAAATTGACTTCAAAGATCAAAGAAAACCAGAGATGTTCGAGAGAAAGCTGTGGATTGAGAGGTCTCTCGAGCCTTTGATTTGCAAGAAGGACGCTCGAGAGACCACCGAAGGGCGTTTAGCGCGAGCTTCCCAACGGAAAGGCCAGAAAGAGTGACCGACCACAGGGAGGGAAGGTTTTTATTCCACTACTAGAACGGCACTGACTAAAGAGAGAGAATTTTCTCAATCCCACGAGCGACAACACGACAGAGACAGCACGCCTTATGACGAAAGGGGAGAGTGAAACCTAGAACGACACCGCCACGAGAACGATACTTACCGGAATGAAAGCTGGAAAAAAACCTACCGGAAAGAGAGATATTTACCAACACTACTAGAGCAGAACGGCACTGACAACTAATAATCATAATGGCGCTCGCCTATTCCTCTCTCTGATCTACGACCACCCTCTCTTTCTGTCGAGCTCCCTCAAACACAAGTACGGATAAGGCATGGGACTACCAGGCGCTATGAAACTAACCTTTAGTCCAGTCCTACTGCTACTACCTGCCTGAGTACAGACAAGGAATATCTATCTCTTACTCAAGCAAGGGAACAAGCCGGACTCGACTTGGGAGCTCTTCCTTCTTCTTCCGAAACCATAACTCACGCTTGCTTTCTGCTCTTGACCGGTCTTGACTTCAGGCGGTTCCACCACTAGGGGGAAACAACAACTACAACACGGATCTACTGACGGACGGCGTACTCACGCGCTTCGGCTCTTGGTAGCCTACGCTTGTTCTCCGTCTTGCAGGTCCTGATTCCGTCCACTTCATGTTGCCGTGACGCCGTCTTTATGTGCTGTTAGGAACTGCCGCTGAATTCCAGAGCTATTTGCAATCGATAACCCCCTTTAGCTGAATAGCATCCTGAGGAGTTTTGCGTCCATACCAGCTTATCCGCCTTCTTTGTCTTCGGTAAGCGAATAGCTTTAAGACTCTCCGCAGCCTGCGCACCCTGGGATCCTAAAGGTTTATGGACGCACCATTCCCTACTCGCCAGCAAACATTGTTAGAGACTAAACTCCATTCCCAACTAACCGCCTTCCACACAGCAGAAGTTTGCGATCTTTGTTTGGGAGTTAAGCCCTCCATACTGATACAATACTTCCCCTTGAGAATTCTGCTCCAAAGACTTTCATTATCCACTGCCAAATCCCAGCTCATCTTCCCCAAAAGCGCCTGGTTCGCCGTGGAAACTCTCCAACTACCGAGACCACCCTTGTCTAAAGGCTTTTTCACAGTTTCCCAATTAACCGCCTTCCAATCCTCCAGCTTTAGACCAAAAAAAGAAAAAGTCTATCTACTATTATTCAAGCTCTTCAGCAATAGAAAAAGGAATCCTTAGGCAGGTCCTCTAATGCATAGGAAGACCCCCTAGAACTTACTTAATGAGTGTCAGTTTTCCAGCAGAGGATCCAAAAGGGGATTTCCGTCCCGGTAGTATTCCACGGAACCAATCCACCAGGGGTCTACAGTCTTCCTTGTTAAGGCAGCCTACTTTTAAGGGAATACCCAGTTGAAGGGGAAAGTACCTTCATTCATGCCTAAAATCCTACCATGTCTTCTTTTAAGCGGGCGTGAAGACTGAAGTAGGAATGTGACTTAGTAAAGTTCACCAACTGACCTGAGGCTCTGCAAAACGGGTTGAGGGCCTTTGAAGCTCTTTTCTTTTAATAACACCAGTGGAATTTTCTAAAAATAGGGTGCAGTCATCTGCATAAAGCAGATGTATGACAGGGGTTGCCACTCGGTCTACTTTAAAACCTCTGATTGTATTTCTTGAGGCCAATTCCAACAGATATCTTGAGAATACATCCATACCAAGAACATAAAGTAAAGGGGAAAGTGGGTCACCCTGCCGAAGTCCCCTCGAGCTCTTGAAACTTTGGGGGGGTTCTCCATTAATAATGTTAGAAAAAGTTGGAATTTTCACACACTCCATAATCCGGTAGAATAAAACCCCAGCTTCTTTAAGGTTTCCTCAATGAAAACCCATTCTATCTGATATCATATGCTTGTCGCATATCCACCTTAACTGCCACATATCCATCCTTGGCCTTTGATTTATGCAAAACATGAACCAGCTCTTGTGCAAGGATTGCTTGATGGTGGAGCTTCCGTCCCAGAACAACCTGATTAGAGGAAAAAATCTTTGGAAGCACCCCGGTTAGTCATAATCTTGGAAATGGCCTTAGAAACAACATTACATAAACTAATGGGACGAAATTGTGATAAGCGAGAGGAACCTTCACCTTTGGGGAGAAGGGCAATGAAGGTATGATTGAGACCTCTAGGCATGGTCCCAGAGGAAAAGAAGTCCTGTATAACATCTACCACATCAGCTCCAACAGTGGCCCAGAGATATTGAAAAAGGAAGCTGAAAATCCATCTGGTCCCGGTGTTTTTGAATTGGGCATTGAGAAGATTACATTTTTTATTTCGCTTTCTTCTGGCATGGAAATCAATCTCTAATTTTCCTCATCTGTGACCAATCTAGGAATAACTCCCATCAGCTTGACCCGTAATCTAGGATTGTCCAACTTGTACAGATTATGAAAATAGGCAACTGTTTCATTCTGAATGTTTTGCTGCCCATAAACTGTTGAGCCATCATCAAGCCTCAATTGTGAGAAACGATTCCTGCTTCTGCGGTTAAGGGTTTGGAGATGGAAAACTTTATATTCCGATCCCCTTCCTTAAGCCAATCAACCCGAGACTTTTGCCTCCAAAGAATTTATTTTGGGAGTAGGCATTCATTAGAGTATTTTCGCACTTCAGCCTCTTCTTTGAGTTTCGCCAGATTGGGCCTGGATGCATTACCAATCTCAACCTGTCAAGCCTGTAATCTTGTAAGAGCTTTCTTTCTCAATATTAAGAAATTCCCCAGGTTCCATCTTCTTAATTCTGGAGCTGTCCTGTCCAGATTTAGGGAAAGTCTCGGGCTAGAAGGCATCGGGGAATGATTGTGCCAAGCTTTTCTGACCACGTCCACAAGGGTGCCTTAACCAAAATTCATGGAACCAGAAAGGGAGCCTTCGAGGACCAGGGTCTGGGTCAGTCGAGATAAGTAAAGGATTTGGATCTTCTTTTGCTCTAGCGAGATGATTCACCGTAGTCTCACTAAAACTCTCCAATTTCCATTAGCAAGAGGGTTGGTGTGGCCGCTCTAAAACAAAAACAAATTGTCTAAGTAAAGTTTGAACCAGAGAAGCCGAGGTCAAAGAAGTTGCATTGGGCCATAGTCTCCTTTTTCTCATTTGAAGCAAGCGAGGGAAAAGTACGCGAACCTCCGCACTTTTCAGATGTTGTAGTAATGGAATTCAAATCGCCGACCGCCCCTCCATTCACCTGAAATTTTTTTTGACTCTTCCCAAAAAAATGTCCGTCGGAGATATTGGGGACTTGCATAAACCCCAAAGAGTTACCTCTTGATTTGGTTCAGAAAGAAGAACATGAATGGCTTGCTTAGATATTAAAAGGGTTCAGAAATCTTTACCTGTTTAGTCCAGCAAAACCAAATACCACCAGCTCTTCTTTCCGGATGAATACAAATGCAACGATCGTGCAAACGGAGCTTCCGAAGTCCGAGTTTCAGCAATCACCATTATCTCATTTCCGCGGCCTGTAACACATGGTTATCAAGCTTCTTACTACCGCCCTATGGGGAAGTAAGCAATAGCGCGAAGAGAGGGAAATGCGCTAAAGCAGTGAGCTAGTAAGAGAGAGCGCACCTAAGAATCGGTTTTTTCGTAATAGTTGGAAGTTCCCGTGCAATTTAAAATCCAGAAAAGAGACGGGATTCTAGGATTGGGCGGTGTCCGTCCACTAATGTAAAGATTGGGCGTGGGAGAAGTGAATTTGACGAAAGAAACTTTCCGGGCTCTTCTGAGCTCTGATCTACGACCACCCTCACACTGCTATCGATCCGGCGGACAGATGCCAGTTCTGCTGATCCAAGCTTCTTCTTCCGGACCAGAACAAGACAGAATGAATCTTTATCTGGGAAGGCATGATTGGGAGCTAGCTCGAAATCCGATAAATCGAATACCTCCTGGCCTCAGTTAGAAGGTTATCCGCCCCGCCTTGAGTTTCGGTCTTGCGCATTCAAGCGTTGAATAAGGCCTAAGAAGGGCTTTCCCGAGGCTGGGCGTAGATGTATCTATTCGGGGTCGAAACCCTCATTATTGATCATCTTGGGAAGGATTGAGTGGAATTTACGGAACCATGGACCATTACCATCGCTCCTGGGGGTCTTCTTACCATCACCGATCAGTTCGTGCGCCTATTCAGGGACGTTCAAAGCATGAAAGCGGATCTACGACCACCCTTGCTTGTTTGGCGCAAGCCATTAAGGGATTTCTTTGTGAAAGAGGATGGGTTTTAAAGCGGTGCTTTAGAGGGTTTAATATCACCCGCTTCGAGCAATTCTTCTAATTGCTTTCGAAGTTCTTCTAGGTCGACGGGAGCCATCCGGTAAGGTGCTTTAGCCGGGGCCGTGCACCTGGAACCAACTCAATTTGGTGATCAATAGTCCTTCGGGGAGGAAGAGCTCTCGGTAGTTGCGGTGGCTTGACATCCGAGAACTCAGTCAAAAAATCTGTTATTGCTTTCGGAACCGGGAACTGTCTGGTCCTCTCTTATGATAGCATCGTCATCAGCGCAGCCTTTCTTTATCCCTTGCTTTTGACGGCCCTGCTACTAATATAATACTAAAGCTCCGTTGGGTGCTGCCCGCTGGCACCATGCACGGGGCCCTGTCATCCAAGATGCAAAGTGAGTTTCGTTTCAGAGGGACAGGGTTTCAAACGAGCAAGTTCCAAGTGAGCTTTAATCAAAGACAGCTTCTAAGAGAGCGAGTAGGTCCGCGTATAGTTTTTGAGTAGGTCTGCTCGTAGGCCCGCTAGTCACTTTGCCCTCTGATAATTAGTAAGAATGATGTATGGAGGAATCAGAATCGCCTATTAAAGAACTAGGGCAAAAAAAAGGAACAACCGTAATAGAAAGCCAATCCCTTTTCCCCTTTCTCCATTGAAAGCTTTCTTCCTGACCTCCAAGGCCGAAAGCGCTACAAAAAAGATCGATTATGAACAGGAGCAGGACTAGTCATACCAATTGCAGGAAAAATCTCCTTCAACTCAATCAAAAACGGGAAAAGCCAGTTAGCCAACAGAAAACGATCGCCATCATATCTTCATATTAGATTAGGCCTTCCAGTGGAAACCATCCCAAATCATAGGTTGTATCGAACAGTCACACCTGCGGAAAAGCCCGAAAGAAAGGGAAAGCCCAAGCAAGTGCTCAGTTTCAGATCAGTGAATAAACCGAAAACTGCGACGATACAATAGAAAAAAAACCCTTCGTTCATCACAGATTCAGAAACTGCAGAAGGTGAAGGCTCTAGAAGAGAGACGGATTGAGAACAGTTTCCAGAGATCGGAACCCCTTTTAGTAAGCTTAGCAGACCAAAGCTGAGGGGACCAAAGATCATGGATCATGGACCTTTGTACGAACTATCTTTAGTTCAAAAGTGAGGAAAGAGAGACATGCCAGCCCGACTTAGACGACTAATGACTTCTCCGACTTTCGCTCCTCTCACATTCGTTCGAGTGGCTTCGCTCCTACTCCTACTCGTCTTAGAAGTCGAAATCGGCATCGAGACTATTTGAATAAGAGGATAAACCCCATAAGCAATAGCAGCACTCGTCACTAGCTGCTTCTCTGTCTTTGACTGGAGTGGAGTCCTTGAACTGGAGTTCCTTCAAAAGCACATAAGATGAGTTGAATAGCCTGAGCCAAGGAAATAGAAATTGGTTACGCAAGCGCAAGCGTCCCACCGCAAGAAAGAAGTGGCTCTTACCCTATCGTCGCTGGAAACTTTCTCCGGTCAATCAAGTCTGTTTCTCAGTCAGCAGCTGGTCACAAAGCAAGAGCATAAAGTTATGGAAGAACTTAGAAGTCGGTGTAGGATTCAAAGGAGCACGTCTTGAAGTGAAGAACCTCCTCCAAGCCAAGCTATCGACATTGAAATCTACATTATCATCAGAGACATTGGCACTCCCTATCACTAAAAGAAAACTCTTGAAGATCTTAGATCCCCCCTCTTTCGACTAGCTTCTAGTTCTTGTCTTTTAGGAGGAGCGGGAAGCATTCCTTTTTCTCTCGCTTCTACGCAGGCTTTTTTTTATAGAAAGAGAGTCAAGGGGGCGGAGCTTTACTTAGCCTTCTCCCGCCTTACTATGTTAATATTAAACCAATCTTCCAACATAGGGAAGGACGACGTACCAATCCTATATCATTTGTTAATAGATAGGGCGCCCCCTGAAGAGATATATATAAGGATATTGTGGAGAGAGCAGAGGCTCTCGCTTTTTCTTCTCGCTAACGATCGGCATTCTTTTCTTCCCCCTTCCGGAAATGATCAAAGAAGCTATGGCTGACCTGGCCCCCTTTGAAGACAAGACCCCCCTTTTTCTTTCTTTGCTTTTCAGCTTTATAATTGGTTTGAAAACCTCTGCTCCTCTTTCTTTCTAGCGCACTGCTTTATTGTATTGCGCGCATTTGGTGCGCTATTGAAGAACATTCTTAGTTGTGGTCAAACCATCTCAAGGAAGTCCTCTACTTTGGTTGGCTAGTCGATCTTCCTCTCTCCGAATTTACATTTTGATCACCCTCGTTGTACTTACTCTTTCGAAGGATCATCCGTTGCCTTGAACCTTTCATCTCTCCACATCCCTCTTAGGGATTCGAGTGAAGCAGCGGACAATACGACAGAGCAAAAGCTAGCTACTTTTTATTTCATATTTCTTGCCTGCTTGAAGCTATGGCATCCTACCGATCCTATCCGAAAGGGTGAGTTGATGCTAGGGTGGTGCCTTACCCTGATTGCTCAGGTGTTAACCGAACTAAACCATTCCCACCGCCCTTCTTTATAAAAGAATATTTATTTGCTTACGGAGCGGTGAAATTACTTTCTTTCGAGTGATTTGATTCATCAATAGGGGACTCTCCCATACCATAGGAAGTTGCTTCTTGGAATGCCGTCGTTCAAGCACAGGCTGACCACTGATTCAATCTTCAAACCAAAAGCCAGATCTTGCTACTAGAAAACCGAAGGAGCACACAAAGCAAACGAAGGGACTCACCAACGAATCAAGCGGAAGACATGTTTGATCCACTCTACGAACTGAAAGCGAAATCTTGCAAAACAACCACGCCCGGATCCGCAAGAATGGCTATGTAGGTAAGGGGATCCGCGCTATGATCGCTTTGAGTTCTGCTCGAAGGAATAGGAATTCTTCTTAGGAGTTTGAAGTAAAGGCGAGGTTTGCAAACGATCACTGAATTTTCTCCTTCGGACCCTCGGCCGTATATTCTTGACGTCCTTACCAAGGGGTTATTTTAGCACCAAAAGGCTTGTTTTCTTGAGGGCCGAGGAAATGAAATTGATGGAACCAGTACCAGTAGGTATTGATCTAAGCTTAGAACGGGGGTAGCCTACGAGCGAAGAACTTCCTGGGATCGAAGAACATCCTGAGCATAGGCTCGTAAGAGGGAAATGAATAGATGAGCTCCCCTTGCCTTGAAAGAAGCTAGCCGGTAGAAGCCATCCGTGAGCAAGAGAAGAGAAGAAGGAACAAGTGCAGGAGTGGTTGGTCACCTAGGAAAGAAAGATAATATATATTATTCCCCCGAAACAAATATCTAATATCTACCTTTAGCGCATATTTCCTGCTTTGAAGAAAGGAAGCGAACAACCACCTTTTTTGCCGGATTGATGCTCGAGAGACCTTAACGGAAGAAAGTCACGTGAATCTCTCCGATACGGAAATTCATTCCGAGCTATGAAAAGGAAGTTCATTCCCGGCTAGGTTCTTCAAGAAAGAGGGCGGAGAGGAGATTCCGCTTCAATCGGAGATTTCCGCTATGAAACCCGATAGGAAGGTCATGGTTTGTGTCTACTCCTCTGAGCACGGGATTAGGCACAGAATCATCAGTTGTTTAATCGATTCAATCTCAGTCAATGGTCCACTTTCTCCTAGAAGGCAACAGGCAGGATAAGCTAAAAAAAGGCATTGGAGAACGATTGTGGTGGTCAAGATAGAAGAAAATCTTTGAACAAGCACTGGTCTGGAGAAAACTATGGCAACGAAACTTCTTGGTGATCCAGTCAAGCAAGGGCAAAAACTACCAGTACCAGGCCCAGGCTTTGATCACATTTCTATGGTGCGGGAAATTCGATCACAACTTTTTTTTTTGGAGGCTCTGAAGTTTCTTTCTCATGCGCGGTCCTCAACACGACATTTGGCAGGCAACACTCTAAGCGAAGAAAGAAAGGCATGGAGGTAGCCCCGCCGGCTTTCGAAAGATGGGTTTGAAAGAGAGATTAGGACTCTAGTCAGGATTATAACTATAAAGAGATGGGCGAGATAGGAAGAGCAGGGCTATAACTCACTCTGGAGGTACTATTGGTTAATGAAATGCGGTTGACACGCAAGAAAAAGGCCTTTTAACGAATTTCTTTTTTTTTATCTAGGATATATATGAACTCAAACTTCAGCAAGTGTTCTACAGGGCAAGACTCGTTCTTTCTCTCAAGGCGGGTGCCTTGCCTGAACGCTTTCAGAGCAGAAATTGAAGCAGGGAGACAAACTAGCAGCATTCTACGAGATTGGGCAGATTACCTTTTCTAATGATTCGGCTCTATCGAGGGAAGTCATGAAAGTCTTTCTCTCTTTCTATAACCTCACTTGCTTAGCTGTGGTGAATAGAGACTGAATCAATAGGATAGGTAGGAACTAGTCCTAGCAGGAGAACAGAAGTTGAAGCTGGCTTGGTTCCCGCCCTATTCAGTGAAAGGTTTCATATTATAAAATTCTATCAGCTTGAATTGAAACAAAACACGTGAACACTGCTCGCTTTCTTACGTGAATCTCTCATTCCTTCTTTGAACTCGCACTACAATACAGAATGAACAGGTTCGTAAGCAACTTCAAAGATACAATCAATCGAAAGCCTTGCCTTGTCCCCACCGATGGGACAGATTCACCGGAGTGACTGACCGAATTGGTACAGGACTTACTTGCTCCCGCCGCCTGTCCACACATATAGGTCTCGTTCCTTGGTGGAGGTTTGTGATGAATTTATTGCATTAGCAATAGAGTGAGAGTGCCCTGCCTTTCATATCCATATCCAAATGTTGCAACCTTGGGGAATTTATCTCCTTGCCATCTATCTAGAAAAGCCCGGGAGCACTTCTTTTGATCTAACTAAGGTCCAAAACAAGGGTGGTTGAGACTGTGTCGTCTGGTTGAGTTGAGCAAGAGTACGAAGCTCAAGCTAGTGGTAGTACTTGATCTCGCCCATGACCCTCCTATTAGCTGACTATTGAGCCAACTCCCTGTACTGTAGTGAGATATTGAAACTCAGAATTTGATACCGGTATCATACACATGATTATCGACCCAAAATCTAATAGAGATAGATGTCGAAATTGATCGGTTCGATCTCGGTTAGTTTGATTTCTCGCATTCATCATCCAAGCTTGAGTGCGCTGTCTGTCTTCATGCTCCAGAGGGATGTCAGATAACATAGTCGTTTTCGCCCCACTGTGTCCTCTCCCTTCCTTCTTCACAGGCTGGACCAGTCTCAGGAAATGAAGTCAAAACTTTCTACTGATGGAGCGGCAGGACTTTGCATTCTCCTTTCTAACTAGAGTTCTTTGAGACCACTTCGTAACCAGTAGTTGTTTGTTCACATTATATGTCTCAGGCGCTTCGGTGCGAGACAGCCCGGGCGGGCTGGTAATAGATCATCTCTTGTTAGTTAGCAAGGTGGAAGGGACCAAACGCAGAAAGTTTTAGGTAAGGAACGAGCGTAGACAGAGAGGAGACTGTCAAACAGAAAAAAGAGAAAGATTTTGACCGTGTCTGTTGTTTTTTATTTACCTTATACTATCAACTAGAAAGTTTACTATTGAGCGACGTCGGTTCATTCAATCCTTCCGCTTTCAAACCTCACTCCAACTAGTGCATTGCCCATTGTCGATGAATCACTTCGAAACCAACTAAACCTTGTGCACCTGAAGAGTTGAACCTTGTCATGGAATTTTGCCCCCTATTTGACCGCTCTAAGGTCCTGCCTACAACTGCCTTTGCAGCTGGTTTGCTACTAGATAGAAACCTCAGCCTAAATGAAAGGCTGACTTTTTATGAGACTCAAAGTTGAATAAGCTTTGCACTTATCTTGACTTTTTTGCCCTCGTACTGACTGGCTTTGGGCTATTGGACTCGATTGAGTACGAGTACCTTGATCAAATAGAGCGCGTGGCCTTCTATGATCAATTTCGTGGCGTGGTAAGTACCGTACTTTTGAATTGGAAGTCGAGTACTTTTTTTATCTAAAAAAAGATGTTCTACTCTTAGAGCAAGTCCTTTCATTTTCTTAGAAGTTTTTTCGTGATGAGTCCCGTACGAAGTTTCTTCCTAAGATGAAAGCAGCTTTGCTTCAAGTGAATTCACTGGATTGCCATCATTGTACCTGAACCTCACACTCGCTTTTCAAGACCTTTCGTTGCTCTCACAAGCTGTAGTTATATAAGAATAAAGAAAGTTTAGGGGGTTCACAACTGACTTGAGTTATAACAACCTGGTTCGCTGCGTAGAACTCGTAAATATGAATGAGGCCTTTTGAATGCTTAAAACCACCTCCTCCTTTCCTTGCCTTGAGGAACTTGATCTAAGGACCTCTCTTTGTGTAGAAGTTGGCCAGTAAGGTAATGTTGTAATTAACGGCTTGGATTTTTTGTTTTGCTTCCTTGTCCTCTTGAAATGAAGCAACTTTGTTGGACACATTCCCGGAGTAGTTCGGGAATGAATCGTGAGCTACGACGATCAAAGACGGAAATCTCATACACCCATACATTATACCTAGTATAGTACGATTCGAAAAGACTATAAATTCTGTTTCACGGCTCTCCACTTTCTTTATCCTCATCATTTCTGCCCTTTCTGAATTATCCTATCCAACTATATAGGACCTAACCTTGTTTCACTACCAACCCCTTTCTCCTGCGGACCTTTACGGAGCCCCTGAGATGAGACGAAAGCTTTGATTGGGACTCCTTTCTACTTGTCCAAGTAGAGCTTATTAGGAGGATACTCCCTGAATGAAGATCCGATTAGTCTATGTAGGGCCTGAAGCTTGAGAATGACCTCTCAGTCGTGATAACAGCTGTTTCTGCGCTGAAACAATATCCCATCCCAGAAGACCTTTGGCTGATATTTTAGATCCTTCACTGCCGAAACCAAAAGCCGATTCCTTGTAGTCCTACTGGCTATAACAAGAAAGACAAGCTTACCCACCTGGGCTTACAAGTTTCACTCTCTATTAATTAGCTACACCACCTGCACAGGCAGAAAAGATATATGAGACGTCTTCTTCCTGCATACTTCCTTTTCTTCCTCAGTCACTATCTGAAATTACGTCTCGGACAACACAATACAATTAATTTCATTGTACCTCTAAGCCGTGCTCGCTTTGCTTAGAGCGTCCATCGTCCTGCTATCAAGCCCTTTCCTAGTAATTAATGTAATAACACAAAACCAAAAACCCTTTTTCCCGTGAGAACAAAGCCTGCTCCTTATCGCGGAGAGAGGCAGAGGTCAGTATCGCGAAACACGAAAAACCAACAGAGAGACTATAGCTGTTGGGACGGGGCAGCCTTGCCTAGTTTCACCGCCACCCCATCTAAATATGCCCTTGTGGGCTTCTTGCCTTTGCTTTCTTGAAAAAAACTTCAACTACACCGAACGGAAAGACATAATTGACCTGTGGAAAGAGGCCTGATTCCGGCCTCAAAGCTGTAATCGCCCAAGACATCACTCTCAGCTATTCGGCTAATACTAATAGATGATCCCGCTGTACGCTGCCTCTGTTTATTGGTGAACCACTCTCCTACTTGTAGATAGACTGCTTTGTTAACCTTACAACTGGGATTCTTTATATTGGTTTGTTTCACCCAGGTGATAGAAATTCGTCTATTTCAAGTGGGTTCTCCGGCTGAGTTTGAGTAGTCTCACCTTCACCCGCCGCGCGCGCACTGACTTCTATTCGTCTTCAATTGCTCCTGAGCTTGCCAGAAAGTAGAAAGCCTACTCTCTTTCTGACTGAATGTCTCGCGTCTCCATGAGACTTTTTTTTGAATCATTTTCTCGGGGCCTGACTGAATACAATTCTCGCCGGTAGGCTATTCTATTTATTCAATAATAAGCTCATTCTCAAAGTCCTACCTTTCCGAAATTCCCGACTTTCAAACTCAAACTTCCGAATTTGCTTCCTGCGTCTATTCAATCAACTACAGAGACAGCCCGCCTTGATTATGCTTTTGATTCTGAACCGTTCTCCAATCACTTTGAAAAGATTGTCTTTCTGCACGGACTTGATCTTTCTTTTCATTCAAAAGAATCAAGGCGGGCTCGAGAGACCTTAAGGATCCTTCGCTCGCCCGCGAGAACCGTTCTGTTCTAACTAGAAGCTCTGAGTTGAGTACTTCTCAACACCACTACTACTTTGCCTATTCCTTGCCTTCGGATTCTGCCGTAAATGAATCCCCATGCTATTTATTCTTCTTTGAACTCTTTGAAATCACATGTCTGCTTCACCTCTGCTAAGCAAAAAAAAAACCTAGCCGCTTTATGGTAACGTCTCAATAGGCCATCCCGCTTACTGAATTAGTACAGGATTCGCAAGAAAAGAGAGTCAACTACCAGACTAGAGCATGACCTCTAGGTGTAAGCACATGAGAATTCGTGGCTTTCTATAACTAGAAGGTTACATCATCTGGTTCATAGGAACACTCGCGACGCTTTGCTTTCTTTCCCTTTCTATTTTCCGTTCCTAATCTTTACTTTCAAGGTTGGGAATGGAATGATTGACGATAGCTAGCGCGTTGAAAGTCTAGCTAGGGCGGAGGGCGTGTAAGGTTCGCGCGCTGAGCGATTCAATTCATCAAGTAAAGGGGTTCCGGGTCGAGAGGGTTTAAAGGCAATAATTTTCTAACCAATAGATCCGGTGTATCCCAAACCACCGGAGGACCAAGGTTTTCCCGAAACAACATATCCAAATCTCTCGGATCCCGAACCAAGAGCTCCGGCTTCTCCCGATCCCTCAGCCAAAACAGAAACATAAGTTACCACTGAAGTATCCTCACCCGTGAAAGAAGATACCTTTGATTCTAAGGTTTTTGAATCAATCAACCGAGCCGACCTTGATGCTTTGGTTTTCGCAGCTGTCGAACCCGTTTCGGAGTAAGTTGTTGAGGGCTTGGAGTTCCATATCTCTGAAGAGAAGGAGGTGGGCGCAAAAGCCTCTTCTGGATCTTGATCCGAAAGTGACGATGCAACAAAGGCTATTCGGTGTGAGTTGGTGTTCAGCATGGAGGTACCGCTTCACTAGGGCTCTGCGCCCGTTCCTTAAGTTCTTGACCCAATGCCAGGTGATTGGCTAACCGTGCCCCTTCCTTAGAAGGTAAGGGAGGTATGGTTGGGAAGGACAGAGAGATCAGAAACCAAAGGAAAGGGAATAGACTCACAAACTGGATTGGATAAAGCATAAGCTCTGGAAGCGGATACGCCGATGGTTGGAAGGGAAGGCTAGCACACATCATTTCTCTAAGAATAAGTGAGTTTCACGACGAGTCCAGCTCGTAGTGACCCTAACACTGCGTTAGGGCGAACTGGGAAAGCCTTCCAAGTCTATAGTCTTATAAACTAGTAAAGCCGCATTCCCTCTTCAGTTATCGTGAAATTTCTCTAGGCTCTTCTCTCTGAAGAATACCTCCTCGCTCTTCGTCCATTTCCGTTCGATGGAGAAAGAACTTCTTTTTCGGGTGTTCGGTCTGGCTTGCTTAGGTCGAGTAAGCAACTGAAGAAATTTCGTATACAGGATTTCAGTATTAGATTCAGTATTAGAAAGGTCTGGGTGATCGCAGTATATTCGGACCTGTAGTTAGCTCCGCTTGGGCAGCACCCCCATTGTGAGGTACCATCAACAGCAAGACCATACAGATGGCATCGCGAATCCCCTACCGAAGTGACTGAACCACCACTTCTTGATCCGTTCTTTCCAGCGGAGGGAAGACTTACTTGATTTGAGGCTCGAGAGACCTGAGCGTGATGCTATTTGATCGGTGATCATAGGAAGCCGCTAGGCTTACTGCGAATGCTTTCTTTCTATGAAATCCTGTTGCTATGGCTCACGAAGAGCAACGGGACAGTCACAGGCTAGCTTAAGAATCACTAACCTCCGACTCCCTAAACTTGGTGGGTGTGCCTGCTTCTTCCGACCTCTATCCAAACAAATCATCGAGGAAGTCTGGTAGGTTCCGGGTAGCACTTCAATGCGAAGCGCACCCTTCACCCACTGGCACGAGCCAAACTAGCTAAGCGCGAGGAAAGCTTCACCGCCCTCTTCCAGCTCGAGCTCACAGACCTCTCTGAGTCAATTCCAAATGGAACTAAAAAAAAGATTACTCCTTTCGAATGATTCAGTGCTCTCTTCAACCGGCGAGTTTAGCCTTGTCAGTGCTCTCAGAAACCAGATCAATTAGGTCTGGATCGGCTCACTGAACACTTTCCCAATCGAAATGAATTCGAAACGCAAGACACGACACTCACAACACGAGACTCGAATCGAGGATCAACCCCCTTCCTTCAGGCTAGTTCAGCTCTAGATAAGAAACCGACCCAAAGCATCGCAATAGACGCAACAGCAACCTGCACCCACCGGCACTTTTCCTTGACTTCTGTCGGTCCCCAGACTCCGAAAAAGTTTCTGTTATTACGATCCGTCAGTACGAAACTATCAAGCTGAGCTAGATCTAGGCTGCAGGAGAGCACTTCTACTCAGAGCGGCCAAGCTCACTTCGCGCCAAACCAACAATCTGCACGCTTAGCCGCATTGTTCATCTTGACAGGGAAGGAGAAAGGAAGGCTATGAATTGAGCTAACGCCCTCTGTAACCCAAGGAAGGGGGTTGATCCTCGCACCGAACTCTAAGCGAGTGGCTCATCGTGAGACCTTAGCCCGATGCCTTTTAACCGAAGCGAAGTTAGTCACAGGTCAACCCTTCAGAGTTCTTCTTACTCCCCGATTCTGTACCCTTGGCTAACTTGTTTTCCTGCGTTGCTCCCCTCTCATCTAAACTATCTTTCTCTCCTAACGTTGAGCGTGAAAGCGGCTCTGAACGGTCTTTCTTTGTGAGGATTGGGCTGGCTTCTTTCCTCATCCGAAAGGGTGGGTTTACGGTATCCCCGTCAGCGAAGGTCTGCTTCACTAAATGGCCTTGGGGCAGGTCACTCCCACGAATGCAGATCCGTTGCAAACCCAATTTTTTACGCAAGCAGCATGTTAGAGAGTGGGACAACTAACTGAAGTAGAAGGCTACTTTTTATAGAGCATGTGCGGTGAAAAGGGAGTTCAGTTCAGTATCATCGTATATCAAGTACTCGCTATGGACAAGAAGATGATCCACTAGAGGAGGCCTTAGAGGTTGGGGGGGGGGGGAAGGAAAAGGTGGAGAGGAGGAGAAAGGATAAAGAGTCTCTTTTGGTTAGCTAGACCATCTTCCCCATAGGACACCAAGGCTTGCAGCGAACCTTTGCCTTGTAGCCAGCGAAACCCTGCCTTGCGCAATTGCTTTGCTTAGCTTTCGAGCTAGCTAGCTCTATACTTCTTTCTTTATGTCTTTTCTTAGTTAACAACCTTTTCTTTCTGCCTGCCTCTGAAAAAGATTAATTCCTGATTCCAATTCAAAAGAAAACTAAGTACTCCCTTGCTGCTGTTCTAAGCTGATCTGGCTTTCAGCTTCAAAGGGCCCGATCCGGAAAGCGTTGCCTGCAACTCATTTTTCATTCCAAGGAGCTTCCTTGGGAGGCTCCCTTATGGACATGGGAGGTCAGTCAAACCTGCCCGGCCAACTCACAGATACCCCCCGCAACCAATGTGGGCTAGTAGAGGCCAGAGGTCCACTTGCTTCACTGACCTACCCCACGCCTGCTGCCTCCCCATGGTTTCAGAGCCGGCTTCAGGCCTTGGCCAGCTTTAGACCTTAGGTTTGGAGTTCCATATGCCACTTGAGCCTATTATTTTCTTGATTGATGCCCTATACTCACTCCCTGGTCTGTTGGAGAACAGAGCCTCCCCCCCGTGGGGAGTGTCAAGCAAAGGTCGTCCTCCGCCTGACGAGATTGACCAAGATCTTTTGGAAGTATCCCTCGGAGAAACACCTATTTTTGCAAAAACCGCGTTTGCGTGGTCTCGGGACCAGCTTCTTCATCAGATTCGACCTCGTACTCATACTTAGTATGCCCAAAACCTAAAGTGGTTGGTCCAGGAGAAATGGGATCTGTTGGCTTGATATAAAGGAAGCCCGTTGGTGATTGTTAGAAAATTCCCTACGAGATGCTTGCTTAGCCTTCCCCACCCACCTACCTTTCCTGGGTCATTTCTGTCATTTTCTTCTCTTCCATGGACGTAGTCTCATTTTCCCGGAATATCTTCTCTACCTATAGATCCCTACCCTTTGGATTGAATCGAATTCATTCGCTCGCGCCTCTCGCGTACGTAGCCTTTTGGCAAAGCTCTTTTCTCTTTCCCCTTATCCTGTTCAAAGGCACAGATTCACAGAGCCTCTATCAGATGACGATTGAATGGCTTCCACCACGACACGAAGAACTACTCCTTATTTACGAATAAAAACGACTCTTTTTGTTGAACCAACGAGTGCCGCTAAGACTAAGAGTGATTATGAAAGCTTTCCCCTGACTGAACCCAACGACTCTCGAGTCTTTCAATAGAAAGAGTCAAGGGGCAAACAAAACAACAATGCCCCTCTAGTTAAGTGATTTCGGTCCAGCTAACCGAACTTCTGCCTATGCCTAATTCCCAGCTAAAAGCTTACGCTATTATCGGTACAGAGAGAATGGACTTGATCCCTGATTAGGCCTTAGAGCAGTCCGGCGTGGACGAGACTTCGAACCCCGCGGTTTTCCTCTATTCAACGAGCGTACGTTCGATTCAAAGCACTGACTGACACTATTTAGGAAAGCAAGGACTAATTCTACGGCTCCTTCACCCAGGGAACGAATGGGGGCTTCGCTACCTAAAGATGAAGTCATAATATTACTATAGCTTCCTTGTCTAAGGTGTTACATCAAATACTGGAAGGGCTCACAGTAATTCCGGGTATACGGGAATAGCAGTAATAGGACATAAACAAGAAAGGCCTTGTCACGAGCCGGATTCGAACCAGCACTTCCGGAGGAATTCTCTCCTACTTCATACCATAACGATCGTGATTTGGTTACCCGGTTCCTCACTGCCCTAACGTGAGTACATCCGGGGCGCGGAAGCTACCGTGCCGAGCCACTAGTGGAGTGGTGAAGGAGGCCTACTATACGTATACTGGATTAGTAATCGGTTAAATAAAAAAAGAAAAGAAAGTGAACTATTGAAGCTATCAGTGTGATTGATCAGACAAGTACCAAGGGCTTTCGGTAGACTTCTTTCATTTCCGAATTAGCTTGCGACAAGTCCTAGCATTAGTATGAGTTCGTTGACCGCGTAGGGGCAATCCATATTTATGACGAATTCCACGATAACAAGAAATAGAAATTAATCGTTCGATGTCTGCTCGTTCTCCCCTCTTCAATTCCCAATGAACAACATGATCTTGACCTATCATTTGTTCCATTTTGTCGATCTGATACTTAGTTAACTCTTTGATCTTTATGTTCCAACTGATACCTAATCGATAACGAACCTGAATGGCTTTTTTAGGTCCAATTCCATCAATTTTTGATGAGGCAATTCTTACTTGTTCATCGTCAACTGATCTAGCTCCTGAAATATATGACATTCTTGATCCTTCCTTTTACGAGTCTTCTCGGCTGGAATCATAAATGCTCTGATGATCTTTTCTATAGGTAGAACTACTGTGAGCGGTCTAAACTTCGACCCGGCCGGGGGAATTAGAAGCTATAGGAGCGGCACCTTTTTTGGCGCTTAGCGTGGTACCGCTCAGACTCTTCATCGGTCTCCCGAGGTCTAAAAGAATCTCCTGGAGACTGGCCTCCAGTTCACGCGTACGCGGATCGGCCCTCAGACGGGCTTTCTCCTCCTCCGGGGCCGCTTGAATATCTTGTTCTCGCTTTCTGATACTATCGAGAACAAGGGAGGTCTTTTCATTGAGTTCGGCGATCTTCTTTTGCTCTAGCTGACAGGCTTCGATATCCTCTTTGGAGGAAATCAATTCTGTCAGCCCGGTGAGTTTGAAAAATCGCCGATCGATGAACCGGAGATCCTCGATTAGCTCCTCCGTGACCGTGACCTCCCCTAGGTTTGTGTCTAGGTTCAGGTCCGGGTCCGGATTTTGCGGCCTCGAAGAGGGCCCGGCGGCGGCGGCGCTAGTGGCCGGGCCCTCCTCTTGGGGACCAGCGCCGGTTGCCTCTTGCTGCCCCGGCCTCTCCTGGTCTGATGCCACCTCCCCCGTTTGGGTACCAAACCACTCCGCAAATTGCGAGCTGCCCTCGCTCGATACGGGTGATGATGCGGGAAGAGGCTGCTTTGGGCTACCACTGTAAGGTGACATCATGTTACCTATAGTGGTTGCGTCCTCGAGATTCAGCAAACAAAAACCTATAGACAAAAGGAGACCTACTTCCCAGCCGACCCTTTGTAATAAAAAAGATATGTATCGCCCCCATAGCGAGAAAGCGGTCTTATTTAATAAAGTATGCAAAATTTCAAGCGAACTGAGTTTAAGACTCAGATAATAGAACAAACCGAGGAAAGGCATCAGTATTATGAACTTCCGGAGAGAATGACGGAACCATGACTTCTTAAGATGAGGAGAAACTGGACAAATGTATAAAGATAAAGAAAGTAGGATCAAAGAGACTAGCGAACTGATAACAAATGAGATACAAAGAGGTGCAAATTATGACATAACCAGAGTCCACTTGGTTCTTTCGCTCCTTGCTCGCGGAGCGGCATACCGGAAAAGAGTTAGAAATCTTTCTCCCCAACGACAAGCGAACGGGCATTTTCGGGGACTAGCCCGCTCCCCATTACTCAAGAGAGAAAGGAAGAAAGTAAGACAGGAGGCCCGCGAATCAAATCTATAATAATATACATTTTTTTTTTTAATCATTATACTCATATTCCTGCAGGTCGCGGTCTTTTATTCTGGTCAATCAACTATACGAGGATATAAGCCGAGCTCTTGTCAGAAAGAAATTCTCGGCAGGGTTGGCGCTCACAATGTCACTGAGTTCCGCGAGCCCTGCCTTACTTTTATAGCGCGGTCCCGCGATGAGTTCCAGGATCCGCCTAGCCTTTTCTTTAGATGGCTTTGGGGTTCCCGCTGGAGTCACATGCTCCTGAGTGTAATCTACTAAATTACTACGACTCTTCCAATAGGAATTGGTTGTATTAACACTGTCCCCGGTGTCATCCGGATATACTGGAGGATCCCTTTGGGAAAAGCGATACGTTTGGGGAAGGATTGGAAGGTCCCGCTTCCCCCGAGCAATGGCCCGTCTAGGGTGGAAGAGCTAGCCGGCCAGCGGTCTTCCTTCCGCTGTTCGGGAAGAGGACGCACGCGCTGACGTCTCCTTGATAGCTGGAAGTTCTCCAAAAGTATGAAAAGCTGGAGGACTTTGTACCATCCATTCCAGTGTGGTTGAATTCTGTTCAACAGCCCAAGGACTTGGAGCACACCTTTTGTTATTTCCACTGCTTAAAGTGATTGTTACGACCACGAAGAAACAACAAATCCCAACTACGGATATATAAGAGCCAAAACTGCTAAGGGCGTTCCATCCAGCGTAAGCATCTGGATAATCTGGAATGCGACGTGGCATACCCGAAAGCCCTAAGAAATGCATGGGAAAGAAGGTCAGATTAACCCCGAAAAAAGTGATCCAAAAATGGATTTGACCTAAAGTTTCAGGGTATGTCCGACCAAAGATTTTACCAACCCAATAGTAAAATCCTGCAAATAAAGCAAAAACGGCTCCCATAGAAAGTACATAATGGAAATGTGCAACCACATAATAAGTATCATGTAGAGCAATGTCTAGCCCAGAATTTGCCAGGACTATTCCAGTGAGTCCTCCTATGGTGAACAAAAAGATGAACCCTACAGCAAATAACATGGGTGTTTTGTATTGTATCGAACCCCCCCACATGGTAGCGATCCAACTAAAGATTTTTATTCCAGTGGGGACAGCTATGATCATGGTAGCTGCGGTGAAGTAGGCACGGGTATCAACATCTAAGCCCACAGTAAACATATGATGAGCCCAAACAAGAAATCCAAGAACACCTATACTGATCATGGCATAAACCATGCCTAGATACCCGAAGACCGGTTTTCCCGAAAAAGTCGAAACAATATGACTTATGATACCGAATCCAGGCAGAATGAGAATATACACCTCTGGATGACCGAAGAACCAAAAGAGATGCTGGTATAATATAGGGTCTCCCCCTCCAGCGGGATCAAAAAAGGTTGTATTAAAGTTTCGATCGGTTAATAACATGGTAATTGCCCCTGCCAGTACCGGAAGTGATAATAAAAGTAGGAAAGCTGTCACTAGAACGGACCACACAAATAGGGGTAATCTATGCATAGTCATTCCAGGTCCACGCATGTTGAAGATAGTTGTTATAAAATTGATAGAACCTAAAATGGATGAAACACCAGATAGATGAAGACTAAAAATTGCTAAATCAACTGCTCCTCCAGAATGGCTGGTAATACCACTTAAGGGCGGATAGACCGTCCACCCAGTGCCGCTACCCACTTCTACTAAGGCTGAGCTTAATAGGAGCAAGAGACTTGGTGGCAACAACCAGAATGAAATATTATTTAATCGTGGAAATGCCATGTCAGGTGCACCTATCAGAATCGGAACAAACCAATTACCAAATCCACCTATCATCGCCGGCATAACCATAAAAAAGATCATTAAAAAAGCGTGAGCCGTTATTAAAACATTATAAAGTTGATGATTCCCACCAAGAATTTGATCGCCGGGTCGTGCTAATTCCATACGAATCAGTACTGAGAAGCATGTGCCCATCACTCCAGCAATAGCACCGAAGATGAAATATAGAGTCCCTATATCCTTGTGGTTAGTGGAGAACAGCCATCGACTAAGATTTGTCATAACTCTTTATTAAAAATGATTTCCTCCAGACAGCTTAACTCCGTAAAGCCTGTAGGAGTAGTGAAGAATTATAGTGAGTTGTGGTTGGTTGTTGACCAACGGAAAGCATGGGAGAAAGAAAAATGGCATTCCTTTCGATCTTGTACTCAAGTACACTGAACATCAACCCAATCTTAATGAATAAGGGGGATAAACAATGACACCTGTGAACTCGGATAGCCTTGTAGCAGACCGAACTAGGCGACTTTCTTTCTTATATTACGAAATTGATCGTTTTACGATAGCACGTAAGGTATTTTCGGGCGGCTCGCCCGAAAAGGATTCGATCCAGCCAAAGGTCTAACCAAAGGAAATTCACCATCAACAAAATCACCCAAAGCCTTTCCTTACGTTCAATGCCCAGTCCAACTTTCCAAGCATGGCTATCTTGCATCTTCTTGCGCTTCGAATACCCCAACCACCTCAACATCTACTTTTCGTAATATGGTGCCAACCAACAATTATAACTTTGCCTTTCTCATCCGTAGAACCCTAGAGAGAATTTCTATTCATCCTATCCAATTCATCACAAACCTTTTGAGGGAGTCAGGCGGGTCTGGTTTTTTTTCCTAAGAGGTATGATAACTACACCATTCAAGATCAATGCTTGCATCCGGGGCGAGAGATGGACGAAAGTGGAACTGATTCTTATCTGGTTGTTCAAAGCCTGCCTACTTTTGATGACATGAGATTCAAGACCCCCTTAAAGAAAAGCGGATCCCGATTTCCTTGATCCTTCATCTGGCTGGACTGTCGATAGAGTAAGCTGGATGTGCTATTCGATCTTGTAACCCACGAAAGCTCGAGAAAGAGAATGTCCTCTCAAGGTCTCTCGAGCCTCCTTGAAAGCCGACGCCTGGATCACCTGGCATTCCTCTAGTTAACCTGTCGCGGGGTAGGGAGGTCCCTCTAGTTGCATTCCTTTGTTGAGAGTAGCATGTCTAGTATTCCTGGTTTCATTTTGACTTACTTTATACGTTTGCGAGACTTCACTCCTCCGGTCATCTTTAGGAATACGTTATTGCCATCTCCGGTGCATCCATCCATAATGCCTCCCTCATCGGATTAGCTTGGCTACCCGGCTCTAGTAAGACTTGTAAGACTTCTTCCCGCGTGGAGCTAGCATGGGCCTCCCATTCGGTATCAAGACTAAGAGCCCAGTCCAGGAACTGAAGGGGACTAATAAGACTGAATAGACCGACCCTTTTCTTTTTCCCTGTCTCCCGCACCAGTATCGGTGGCTGAACCGCAACTGCTAGTGATGGGACGGAGAAAGAACTCCTCCCCGTCATCTTTAGATTTCTTTTTCTCTCCAATTAGGAGAGGCTGATAAGAAATCGTATCAGATGCTATTCCCCGCCCATCCATCGGAGAGAGGAACTGTCCTAGCTGAGCTTTATAACTCCTCGATTCAAGAAGAGCTCGGAGATAGGAGGAGAAT